ATAGAGAAGGTTGGACCAATCGAGGGAGGGAGTGAGGCTTTCAACTGGACTAGGGGGTCGGGTAGAGCTTTCTTTTCCGAGGCAAGGTTGAACCGGAATCAACAGATATTGGTGCTGCGAGGGCGAAGCGAAAATCACTCCGTGCCGCTTGCTGCGCGAAGTCAAACTTCGCGACGGAAGCAAGAAAAAATTCTTACTTCACCGGCCTAATCATCCCCTCAATCCCAATAAAGGATATCGATTTCCGATAACCACTTTCACCCGATCCAATTCACCTCCATCGAGCCAGCGAACTAGTAGATCATCTTTCCTGAGGAATGGAAGGATGTAGCGGTATTCGAATTCTCCGGCTACACGATGAGAAAAAAGCATCCGTTAACTCCTTATCTATCTAATAGTTTCTTCTATCTGGTACTTAAAAAAGATGAAAACCGGTAAGAAGTGCATCTTGCTTGGAAAGACCGTTGCCGAAGAAACGGCTATTAGATGGGCGATTCCCCCCTTTCCATTGAAGTAGGAAAGCGGGGTGAAAGCTCTAAGCCCGCATCTTCAGCTTCTATTGGAGGGACAGCGGATCCAATCCATTCGAAGGGGGAGCAGAGCAGCGGGCAGGCAAGGCAGGGGAAGAGATATGGATTGCCCCGAAAGCCGGAGCGCATTGCTTGGGCTAAGTCAAAGTTGCGGATCTCTTTTTCTTGTATTCTCCTCCTTGGGAAACACACTCCCACATCATCTGCTGTCTCGCATCCATCGGGATGAGTGTAGCGTCTGTCTTATCTTCCCCTAAGGTCTATTGTATTGAAAGGCCATCTCTCGAATCCGAGCGGTCCGAAGAAGGTAAACCATATAGATATTCAGTAATGAATACGATGTGGATCCGTTCCAAGGCCCCTAATTCAAAACCTCAAGGCGGTGGGACGATTCCTTCTGCGCCCAGGCCCAGTACTTCAATAAATCCTGAAAGCCTCAATTTCAAAATCTAGTGTGAGGCCCTAAAAACCTGGCTTCCATTTCCGGGTACAATCCTCCGCCTCAAGGCGTTCTTTTTTCCAGGAATCTGTCAATCGGAGGAGCGCAACCAAGTTTCAAACCTCAAAGCCCTGCAAGGGATGTGAAGCCCTTCTCAATGTCTTCCCGGATCCAGGAGGCAAGGGGAATTCGTTGATTGAATCCATTCCTGATGATGTGCCGCTAACAAGGCCTACCTATTCTCCCGGCTTTTTAGGGGCATGGCATTCAATCCTATCTCAATATATACTCCTCCGGGTGGATTGAATCCGCATAGGCGGGTAGAGTTCACCCATCCGGGGAAGATGAACAATGAAGCTATAGCAGCTCACCTTTCCGCTATCTGCCTTTAAGTGATAGGGGGCGCCCACCAACTAATCTTTCTTTCTATCTCGAATTCTTGATCTTTGGTGCCAGTGGAGCAAAGGAAGTGGGGGACGAACTCCTCTATCTACCCGGTTGGATCTATTGAATGAGATCCTGGAGACAGGGCTGGGAGGTATGAGTCGATCGGATGCAGGGAAGCCCAGGCAATCCGTTCCTATCAATCATTCGTTAGGAGAAAGAATCGTCTTTTGAAATCTCATTGTTGAAGGCGTAGAGGGGGCTGATAAAAGATAGGATAATTTTTTATAGCCATATCGTTAATAAAGAATTGTGTAATTAATTAGACCAACAGCCCTCTGTCCGGCAGGCAATTTCCGTGCAACTATGGTTTCTTTAGTCCCTGCTATGCCAGCAATAGGGAATCCTTAGAAAACCGGAACTCCCCAATTCGATATGTAGAACCGGAATGCAAGTTGCGTGATAGTTTGATTCCCCACAAATGAGAAGTCTCCAAGCTTGGCCCTCCCACACAGGGGCGACTGGCTGGGGAAAGAACCCGAAAGCCATAATTGCAGTCTCGACACAGCCTATTTCGAAACTGGGATGAAAGATTTGAGTTCCATAGAGTCTTTCAAACGTCTACTGCACTCACGCCTTTCGGCCCCTATTCGAAACTTATTCCTCGGGTTTTGACAAGAATAAGAGAAAATAATCTGTTCATTTCTCAAGGGTCGAGTGCTCCCCTCTTTAGGGCTCCTACTGCTGCCCGGTTCTTTTGTCATTTTGAATCGGAACAGGTACAACCCAGTTCATCCGATTACTACAGGGATGAACCCAATCCGGAATATGAACCGGAAAAGAAAAGACCTATTGAACCGATCACAGGAATACCAGTTACAGTACCTATCAGCCAAAGAGGAATCCTTCCAGTAGTATCGGCCATTTACCCCACTTCCCTCCACATTTCATCAAGTGGTCATGCTAGAGACATAAGCAGTCATGGAGAATTATGAGATGATATCCTTGATAAGAGAATTCCTACTATTATTTTACTATTCTCTTTTCTTCTCTTAATTGAAGAAAGAATTGGAAAAGAAAACAGCAAGTCAAAAAATGAGTAATAACCCCCAGTAGAGAGACTGGTACGATTCAATTCAACATTTTGTTCGTTCGGGTTTGATTGTGTCGTAGCTCTATAATTCGGATTAGGTTTCTCGTTGGATGAACTGCATTGCTGATATTGACCCCCCAAAAGGTAGGTACAGCTAGTCCGTGAACAGCCAACCATCGCACTGTAAAAATTGGATAGGTTCGATCTAAGCTTACTAATAGGGGGCCCCTAAAAGGATCTACTAAATTTCTCGAGTTGTGCCAAAGGATCAAAACGGCCAGTTATTAATGGAATTCCTTGTCGGCTCTCTGTAAAATACTCGTATGGCCGAGAGCTCCCAAACCTATACCAGAATAGGAAGCTAAACCCGTGCTGACGAATAACCAAACCCCTTAATTCGTCGAGTAAATAGGGAAGGTATAGGTTTGCTATGAATGACCCAGTATCGAATACAGGTAATAATATCAGCAAAAGAACGTTCTCCCGTGCTTCCAGACATGCTGAGCTCCACATATTCATGTAAAGTCAAAGGGGCTGTGAAAGATAGGATCAGTAAATGGAAATTCACTGAGATTTCCTCTTTGTGAGATCTTCAATAGTGGTACCGAGGCTGTCTTTAGAGTATACCGAATCAGTATAGCTATCCTTCTTCTGACACAGCAAGGCAATTTCAATCAGTATAGAAAATAAGTGATACAATATTTCTTTCTTCCTTTCTTGTTGCTTGTCAATGCACAGAACCATGTGCCATTCAATAGAAAATTCCTCTCCTGTAGTATAGGGTTTCTTTCCATTACTGGCTTCAGACTAGAAACTGAAGATCTGGTAAAGTGTGAGTCCGGGTTCTAATAATTTATGAAAGAGATTCTCATATTCCCACAATGAAATTAGATGCGAAATCTAGAAAGCCCCTTTCATGGTTGTAGAAAAGGTTTTTTGTTCGAATCCTTTCGGGTCGTACAATAACAAGTATTTTAGTATATAGTATTCGATGAAAGAAAGAGAAAATAATAATAATAAGAATTTGAACAATCAATATTGGTGATGCAAGCATTGCTGTATTAGATCCAAAGGTTTTTTCTTGACCTAGCGGGACTCTTTAATATTGAAAGAAAAAATGTAGAACCGAAAAGAACATAGGAATTACTAGTCTTAGAATCGAGTTAGACCGGTTTGATTTCTTCGAGCGAGACTTTTTTTCTTCTCATTCGAGATATTATGTGCAATTAATGAACCTACTACTGAATCTAATGAGTTAAAGTAAAGTCAAAGTGTTAGTTGGTCGTTGTTCGTTCCAAAATAGAAAATGGATTCGATACAATTATTTGTACTCTTTCTTTAAAAAATAGTTGCCATATCTCGGTAATGGGGTCTGTTGATTCGGAATCGCGGGATGGGTAGATGTAACAGATCATGAATCCATTTTTTTCTACCTCTGTCATTCTATCTTTGTTAGTGCCGTCTCTATAATGATAATGACTAATGAATCAAAAACTTTCAATTGGTATTTTTTATTATCCGCAAAAATGGTAAGTTTTTTAAATTTATTATATAGTAAGAATATAGAATAATAACGTATCTCATTTAGCTCCTTCATGCCGGATGGAGGCGGATCGGTTGGAACGCGGGCTAGCCGGCCGGGAGGTTCGATTCCTCCCCGATTCCTATTTACTCGATCCATTGCTCCCTCGTTCGTGCAATCTTAAGGTTCATAGTCCTTTAGCTCTTATTACAGTGGTTGACAGTGACTTATGAAAGTTATGCCCCTTTAAACAGTGGTTTACACTGGTTGAATTAAAAGATCATTTTCCTCTCAATCGCCGAGGGCTCACAACCAAGACTGCTCAACAACTCTCTCTTCAAAAATGGGTCAGCTGGGACGGACCTTATTTGTGGGCTTAACATAGGGCCCCTTGGACTTGGGTGGCGGTATTATTTCCTTATAAGGATTGTAACCCGGATCATATTCTTCATCTGATGTGTCCCTTTAAAGGAACGACAAGTCTGGAAGGTCCCCTTCGCTGTTGATGGTTTGGGCAAAGGAGTTTCCTTTTCGGCGTTTCGGATCCTCCTCCTGGCGTTTTTCTTGATTTTATCGCCCCCCGTTTTTCCAATCTTCTGTCCTTTCACCAGCCCTGCTTGCCGGGGAATGAGAAGAAGATGAAGCTCTTTCGGTCATTGATTTTAGCTCCCGAGGCTAGCCTACTATTTGTATTTGTGTGAAAGTCTTTTGCTGTAGCATCTGGCTTCTCTCGAAAAGGCCTCTCCGGCTATAACAGTGTCATCACATCCAATTACAGCCCTATTACACCCCTATATAGTCAGGGTCTCTTCAGCAAGAAATCAGTCTTCCTGTGGCTTTCTTTTTCTGCATTGCTTCGTGTTGTTTCCTTCCTCCATCCGAATTTCTTTGATAAATAAGGGGAAAGGGGACTTACGTAATAGGGCGGATGCCTCTTTTCCGTTCTAAAGAGGCTACAGGGCCTTCGATTAGGACTGCCGTCCAAGTTTGCTTTATGCCAGACCCTGCTTGACGCTTCAAACGCCTCTTTTC